ATGTCTTTATTCTTTCTTTATCAAATAAAGGTCTTACGGGTGAAGTGCTTACGCCCACCCTTCCATCTGTAGGGGAACAACTCGATACGGGACAGCGTGCTTTTATGAACTATATCCCTTCCTTGAAGGTATGTCCGGTACGACCTTGATCAATCAATCATTTCAATTCCCTTTCCTTTATTGATTTGATTGATTATTCCCTTGCCCCAGGAGAAGCGATAGGAACTTATAAATTACTTACCCTTTAGAGGAAGTCTTTTATCGCTTCTTCCCGTCTCGCGTCTCTGTCTGTTTTCGCTCTTCTTCCCCTACATCTATTCCTTTCACCCTACGCTTCGGATTCCATACCGTCTGCCTTCCTCTCGCTTCGCTCGAGCCCTCGCAACAGGATTCTCTTACCTAGGGGTTTCTCCCCTCTCTTTTATCTAATAAAATAGATGAATTCATATTATCGTATATGATCACAGAAACTATGACAAAAGCTACGGAAAGTATGATAGAGCGCCGATCCCATGAGGGAAGGTTTCTATCAGTTGGATCATGCCTCAGGGGTTTGTTTTAAAGAGGGCTTCTCCCCGTGCTGTGATTGGAGTAGAACAAGAGATTCGCCCTTTCAAGCACTCTTAGTTGAGGTTATGATTCCCTTTCTACAGCCATAGACAAGAAGGCTGTGATTGATCGAAGGAGAGGAAAGGAACTAAAGTGGCCTTAGTCCTTCGATCGCCCAGAGGTACCGTGGGTTGCCTCCTCCTACCTGATCCAGCACTAACTAGAGACAGGATAGGTGCAGCATTCCGCTCTAACGTGCTGGAAGCGGGTCGATGCGTAGTGGGCATGCCGGGTGAAGAAGGTGGCTCCATACCTCAGATATAGCTTTATTGGATTATTTGAGGAGAGGAACAGGAAAGAAAGACAGAAAAGAACAGGAAGAGGGGATAAAGACTTCTATATAAAGGGCTAGGCATACGGCGTCCTTAGCCCGCTCGGAAGGCATGGCCAATGCCTTCCTCACCGCAACGGGAAAGGATATAGATTAGCTATTGCTTCCACGGCCGTGCTCTTGGCCCAGTGAAGATTGCTTATTCTGGTGTTTGGTATACAATTGGTTTACGCACTAATGAAGATCTTTTTACTGGAGCTCTTCCTTAGGAATCTAATTTCAAAGAGTCCACCACTGCTTAATCTGATCTCAGTCCTCGCTCTTGCTCTTGTCCAAGAGCTTTCGGAAATTTATTTTGTAGGACTCTACTCTTGCGAAAGAAGTCTCTCGCTTCTATAAATTTAAGTCATCAAACAGACCAAGCCAAAGTTTTTATGGAATGGATAAATTTGCTTCCCTGAAGTACTACCTTAGTAGGTGTAGCCAGACGAAGCTTAATGATTAGGAAAGGAGGGCTGACTTGAGCAGCTTGTCTCGTTCCGTGTCCGTGCTTGACTTATGCACTCCACTCGCTGCATAGAGACGGCAAGCTACTACTTAGAAAGAAGTACTATTGCTAAACGAACTATCTGACTGGAAAGGTCCCGAATTACATTACTTTATTCTGAACGGAGTGAGGGATTTCAATCTTACTGACGGCACGAAGGAGATTATAGACCAACTAATGACTAGTTGGAAAAAGAAAGACAGGGATTAGACCACACACAGCTTGATACGAGACTGGGCTTGCTAAGGTTTCGAAGGGATATACCACAGCGGACTATGACTCTTACATGCGAGAGCCGGAAGGATCTCAAAGCAAAGTATAGTACTTCTAGTACGGATACGGACTAGAACACTCTTTCCTACTGCGGGCAATGAGGAAGAACAGAACTTTAAAAAGTAAAAATTGGCATACAAAGTTTTTTGACTCTATACCGAGACTTTTTCTTTACTTTCTATTTATATAAGGGAAAGAAGGATTGTACCAAAGCCTACTTCGAGTGCTTCGTTGAGGCTCAACGACGAAACGAAGTTCAATAGGAACCTCCCGAACGAACTGATTCAAAGAAGGAATGAACAACTCATTCATTCGCTTTCCTTGATTTGAATGTCTGACTTAGTAAACTAGATCAATATCCTATCATGGTTGAATAGGCTTTCCTTCTTTCTTTTTCAAGTCAATAACTCTCTAACATCAACATACGAGTCGTTCACCCAAAAACTTTCCCCCGAACTGAACCAATCTAATAAAATAAAAAGAAGTAGAGACAGAACAGCTTGCTGGCACCCGTTTTCCAAGCTCTTTGTATAGGTTGGGCTTCCTGGGTAAGGGATGAGACTTGTTGACTGCTAGACTGCATTCCTTCTTTGGTTTCACTGCTTTGAGCTTTAACATGGGAAATTTACTCTTTTAAAGAGGAGATGTGCGCCTTAGGGTAGGTAACTCAATAGGGATTTTTCTCTCTTCTATCCCCGGGTTAGGAGAAAGAGTTAGTTTAGTGTGGTTAAGCTGGGGCACCAAGAATGGCTTAGTCTTTTCTTTCATCAGCTGTGATTTCCCGTGTTCAAAGAAGAAAAAGTGAAGATTTTATAAAAAATAAGTCTTTAAAGCATCGCTCAACGAGGCGCCGACGTGTCCTTTCCTTTCCACCAGTAGTCGAAGATTCGAGTGGTCGACGGCTGCTTAGAGATGTCTTTCGCGACAAAATCTTTCTTGAGCAAGGCAAAGACGGTAGACGTGTCGGTCACTTGGTCGATTTCCGTGAAGAAGGCCCGCTTTTTCAATCCCTTGTTGGATAGGCCGATGCCACCTTTCTACCCCAATCCCTTGAAGTTCGTTTATATGTTCTCTTTCGCGCCTTCGAAACAATCATAAAGTCATGAAAGTGAACTTATTCCCTTGTTTCTGTCTCTTTATGACCAGAAAAAACTCACTCGCGGGGACGGCGTACCGGCTGAGGGCATTAGCACTCGACTGATAGGGACAGCTCAATCCGAGCTAATCTATCCTTTGCCATCAATGTATCTCTCAATAGATTTGCTTGCCACAACGACCGGACAGGATAGGAGATCGCCCAACCTTCCAATATCTCTTTCTGAAGCAACTATAACGGAGGGGCTGCTTCCCTGTCCCCGATATGTAACGAAAAGATTGATTGGTTTACCACATTCATTCATGAAAGCACTTGCCTCTCTGGTGGTCCTTTACCTTTAAAATATAATAGAGGTAGTCGCTACAGTAGAAGGACCCCTGAGGTGTTGATCACTCGACCCCGACAGGTCAATCTCCTGTCATTGCTATCTCGTGCGCGAAGGGTTGCCCATGCTCCTAATTAAGTCCATCCCGGTCTTCCTTTCATCTTTAAATTAAGGTTCCTACTCAATCGGCTGTCCTCTCCGATTGGCGAACGTCGAAAGAGAAGAAGGCGGAGGAAGGAACTGATTGCATTAGTCTCAGGGGCATAGCCATGTATTACGAGATTAGGCCGATCAGAGAATGCCATAGGTAATTAATAAGGAGTTGCACGTATCGAATCTTTGCTTAAAAAGTAGCACTAGCATTAGCAGGTGCAAAAGCACTAAGAGCAATGGAATGTTGGGGGCAACTACAACTACTGATACTGGTACTTTTTATGCTGGATACTACCAATAGCCACATGGTAATAAAGTAAAGCTCTCGATAGCTTCAGTTAGTTACTTTATTTAAGTCATTTAAATGACGTATATATAATAGTAAATGATAATACGATAACGGAAAGCAAGAACGGAAGCCAAAGAAGCGGGGGAATGGAGAAAGCAAAGTAACTCCTAAAAGAAAGGAAAGTCGAAGAAAGAAGGAAAAGGCGATAGGAGTTGTATTCGGAAAGGTTCCAAGGGCAACAGGGTTGGTAACGGAAAGCACAGAGACGGTGGAAAGGGATGAAATACCAACAAGAGCGGAATAAAGCAAGCAAGAACGATTCCAAGGGCGATAGGCGGGGATACCTAGGCACCCAGAGACGAGGAAGTCATAGCACTCCTAAGATCAGACCCGATCCCAGAAGGAAAGAGATAATCGATCGAAAGGCCGTACCTTTGATAGTTCGTTTTCACAGCCGTGGCCTATAGAAAACAAGAAAGAGGCCTATTTAAAGAACGGAATTCCAGGATGCAGCTAATCGGCGAGGCGGGCGTAAAGAACGGAATACAAATGAGCAAAGGCGATATTGAATTCCTTTTTTCTACTACTAGGAGGCGGGGGCCGTACCTTCAATAGCTGCTTTTCCCTAAGGGTAAATTCATAGGTGTCTATTATAGCGAAGAGTTAAAGTATGCGCGGGACATAGGCTACCAGATCATTCCTATCTCAGGCTACTTGTTTGAGAAGAAGGAAAGCCCTTTATTTATGGATGAAATATTAGATTGAGCGGATCGCCTGGTTCGGCATAAATCGAAAGAACATGATCTGGCATTTATTTGAGGAGCTCTGTTGGGACTGTACGTGGCAAGCATTGTTTGGAAGTGGAGATAGAAGGAGACTTTTCTTGAGTCTTGGTTTCGAAGTGAGTCTTACTTATTTGTGCTTCCTTTTGCCTTACCTTAAACTTGCCGATTGGACTACGAAGTGGATCGATCAATGTATAACCTTGCAGGCAACGGCCTTCCCTAAACTAAATAATCAACTACGCCAGTCGCGTCCTCTCTTTCTCATATGCTTTTCTATGTGATTTCTTGCCTTCCCGAAGTCTATCTCATAAGGTATCTCGTGTCAAGCTCGGGGGTACCTTTATTGTTTAGTTATAATCGGCGATTACGACTCTTATCTCTAATTTTATGGAAGCGATAGCCCGGGCCCCGTTCCAACCTACCTAGCTAGGGCTAGTGACTTACCTAAAGCTGAGTCAATCTACTTCCCCCGGAAATAGATGTCCGCGTGCACATTGAATTCATAGGGGGCTTCAATCCTTACTCTTTATCCCCATCTTCACCCATTCTAACGGGGCATTCTATTCCTCAAAGGCTTAGGGCTAGGCTAAACCTCCCTCAAAGCCATGAAGTCCGAGAGCTCTTATTCCAAGAACTGGTTCTATTCCCTTAACTGCAGATTCAATAGCACCGATTATAAACCCAAAAACAAGAGGAAAGAGAGCACCGTCTACTCATACTGTCACACGGCAACGAGAGAAGTAACAGCAGATAGGCATTCAGTTAGCTTGAAAACAGACTCGTAGTTATAAATCAGATGCTTCCTCAACAACTATCTTTAGAATGTCCTCTCTCTCTTCAACGCTTTAAAACGAGCTACAAGGCTTCTCTGAAAGCTGAAAAAGAGGAATGATAGTGGTCTCCGCTATTCGAATGAGTGCCTAATTTCCTTTCCTTATTACACCCAAAGAAAAGAAAAAGAAGAAAGTGCCACATCTGTGTCAAAGGGCTACTTCTCTTCCTCGACGTCCCACAGCCGATTCTCAAGCAGGAGATTCGTGAACAGTAAGAGCGCATTCCTTGTCCCATTCGATGCACCTTCTTTACTATTGATCGGACTAATGTGCCATTTCATTTTCCCGGGATTTTTCGTTGAAAAAGTAACAGCGTCTGTGGCTAAAAGACTAGGAGCGCATTCGTTCACAGCGAGAACTGCTCCTTCTCTTCCGAGTTGGCCTGCTGCTCCTATTTGAACAAAACCCATTCAAAATCAGAGTCTTATCGTGAATGGAAGTTTAAATGAGATAAGAAGGAAAAGAGAAAGGGAATTAAGCAGGAAGTTACTAACCATAAGCCGGAACAGCAACGAAGTTACAGGAAGGATATTAATAATAAGGATAATACGGAAATTAAAGGAAGGAAAATCCTAAAGGTAATGGAGTGGAGGTTGTTGTGCTCGTTCCCGGTCCTGTTCCCGTCTCAGTTGGTGATCAAAAGTAGGGAATTCCCGTGGGCAGAGCATCGTGGTGAGCAGAAGTCGATAGAGGGTCGACGTAGTTGAGGTGAGTCATACTTTATTTAAAGTGTTTGGTCCTGTTTTCAGTGACTTTGGTTTGTCCAGCTTTAATTCAAGTATAAGTGTTCAATCAGAATCTGACTCGGAACCGTAAATCTCAACTGGAACACCATAAGACATGGGAGAGGCAGTGACTCTTACAGCTACTGGATTTCCTCACAATGATTCGTTTCTATTTGTTCGTAAAGTCACAGGCCCTGAAAGGCAATGAAATGATTTTCATGCTTCTGCGCATTGATTGGATTAAAAAAGGTATCTTACTCGTGATCAACGATTAGGCTACGCAGATAGTTTCATGCTTATCCGATGCTTTCCTGATTGATCTATTCTTATATTTGTTTTTTAGTCCCGTACCCGTAAGCTGGGCGATGACTCCACTGTTAGCCAGCGAGCCTTCATGTTAGCACTCAAAGGAAAGAAAGCCGTCGGTACAACAATAGAAAAGGCAACACGCAGGAACCCTTGACTGCCGCCAGCTACTTTTATAGAGCCCAATAGTGGCTAGGCTTCGTACATGGCTTCAATTCTATCATTCTCTCCGGCTTTGAAAGGAATGAAGCAAATACGGGTCATGAATGCCTTCCCCCCTTCCTTTTGTCCAGCGGTCAATGAAGATGGAATCAGGGCTAATTCTCTCTGTCCCATTCCTGGATAACATCCCAAAAGAATGGAACATCGTGTATCGAAGGTACCCGTTTTTAAACTCTATCTTATGTTTTTACCTATTCTCAAATCTTTCACCTATCTATTATGGATTTATGTTTAGGTACATAAGGAACTCCACAACAAGACAGGGCGAGTAACTTGCTTCCCTGATGGAGTAGCCTTCACTCCTGATCCTTCCATGGCACTCTTTCTTCTCTTTCTCGATCTCCTTCCTTTCTTTTCACTATTTTATTCGAGAAGACCATCACTGTTGTCCGTCTTGCTCTTGCTCTTACTCTATGATCTCCCTCATGTTCCTTCCTTCATCTCATGCTGTAAGCCAAATTAATTATTAGAAGTCTATTTAGCCTTTGATTCAAAAGCAGCTACCATTCCTCCGAGAGAAGAAATGGCAGTAACATTGGTCACTGAAGCACCTTTCGTCACTGAAAGAGCTATCCTCCCCGGCAACAGAATTAGATAGATACCATGAAGCTTCCCCAGTCCCGGTCCATAGGGAGTCTGAGACCAATTCCTATATTCTAACTTTCCCCTCTCTCTTTCTCTCTTTATGTATGTGGGCTGCCTGCCCCGTCCCGAATAGACGAAGACGAAGAAGCTGAAGAAAGGCGCGAGAGAGATCCATTCTCTTTCCCTCCCCTCTTCCACAATTAGGTGAAGACCAGGAAGGCCGGAAAGCCCAACGGGAAACCTTTCACCACGCCACACGATTCTTTCGCGAAGCGCTCTCTCAGACCTTTCCACTCCTGCCCCCGCAAGCAAGGAGGTTTCAAGATAGCAGGCGACCAAGTGAAAGTGAACAGCCCCAAGCAAATCTTCTAGAGAGTGTACCCTTCTACTCTTTCTCTCTTCTAAGAACAACTAACAATCTAAATATAAGACAAAGAAGAAGATTTTTTCGAGATAAGGACTAGCAAAAGTAGAGTAGTCGCAGAAGTAAGAATGGGAAGAGGAAAAGGATCTAGCTCTCCTCCTGGCTTATTTAGTTTTATAGGGAAAAACAAACTGTTGGAAGTCAGAGCCCTTAGCACAGAAGAAAGGATCGGGAATCCGAAGTCACACACGCACACGAGGAACTTCCATAACAGATTTTGGAAAGAAATGAAAATCCTTCCTTGAAAGCTATTTCGTGATTGCGCGAGTTCATGTGCTTGCCTTGCAGGTGTGTTCGCATTGGCGTAACGTTTATTGGCGCATTGCCTTATCTTAGGATTCCAACCCCGTGGTTGAATGCCTTTTCCTTGTTGAGTGAATCTACCAGTTCCTCCGAAACAAGTACTCCTTTGTTTAGCTTACCTCACTTCAGTTTAAGTTGGTCTAATTGGCACTAGCTGGTAGGGGGCGCAGCAGCTACCATGGACCCTTTCCTTCCTGTCTCGCTTTTGTCTTGATTCTACTAGTTGTCGCGGCGTAACAGCTGTTTAATAGCATTTTAAAAGCATAAGTACAATGGATGATACCTTCCTTCTTCTTCTGAGATGCCGAGAATAGACTCTTTCTTTCCAAGAAGGAGCTGCATTAGCTAGTTAATCGTCAATCCCCCGGAAGACTCCAATCATTCTGCGTGACTGCTTTCCTTTGACTTGGCTATATAATTTGGAGTAGCTGGCTTCTACTTTCTCTGTGGTTCGGTTGCCCGTGGTTCCCATGAGTTTTGTTTTGTTCCCTTGGTGTGACCATGCGTGGAGAGAAAGGCTTTCTGTGGCATAGCTCTTATCTCTTTGACCTTCAATGTGTCGGTAGGGACCTATCTTCTTCGTGGGGGGCCCTTCTTAGTCATCCTAGCGTAGAGATTGATTCTCTCTTCTTGACCTCTTTTCTTGCGAAAAGTCAGGTGCGAGTAACCAGCTATCCCCTTGTTGTAAGCAAACCCAGTGCTGTATGCAAACCAGCTAACCTTACAGCTAGTGCTAGAGTCCCACTCGTGATAGGAGTAGGAGTCAGTCTCCGCTCTACCCTTCCAGCCAATAAATCTATCCCTTTTGCTGGTGCTATTTTAAGAAAGCGTGCTATCGTAAGGTTCTTAGTCCCCGGTTCTTTTTCCCAGCCTTTTTTTTTCGGACTCATTCTACCTGTTCGAGTAACGAATTCCCAGGGGATAGGATATAGAGGAAGGAAGTCTGTTCTTCGCCTCCTCTAACTCTTGTAAAGATGCTTAAAGTCCTCTTCTGCCTGTCTGTTAATGAAAGTCCGCCGGAGCGGGGTCTTATTAAGGAAAAAAAGAGATAGTGATCAATAGTACGAGAAAAATCAAACTTTTTTGCATAGGGCCACCCAAAAACGGAAGATCATCATGCTCGGCGGCTAAGGGGAAAGAGGACCCGCTGGACGTTAGGATCGGAACCTCCTGGTTTTGTTGCTCCATATATACTTACTCATGGGAGCGAGTGCAATACTAGGTCATGCTTCTCTTGAAAGAAGAGAGCAGGTGCATCGTTAGTGGGAGCAAAAAGGAAAGATCGAACTCACGATACTTGAAGCTAACTAAGAAGGCAGCATAGTCTATCTTCATCCTATAGATCTGGGGCTCTATCCAAGACTTTATTCACTCTTGAGACCAGATGCTAGATAACCCTTTCTCATCTGATGTGCACAAAGCTAGATCGTTTGCACAGAGCCAGTGGTTACACTTTAGAGTATGTTCTTTTAGGAAGGGATTGCTAATTATTGAGAAACTAAAAGATTCTCGAGTGGGACCTTTCTCTAAGGTTTTGGATAGTAGGCTGTACCTCTTATGCATGAAAGAAGGACTCCCGGTCTTGGTAGAATGGATGGAAATTCTCAGCAACGAGAAGTTTTCCTCCGGAAATCTCAACTTTTAAGCAGTTGTTCAAGGGAGTTTGCTTTCAGTTCTCCTTTAAGGTTCTATTCGGTAATTCAACTAGTTAGTTGGGACGGATTCCACTGTGCTTTCACACTCAAAGATTCAATTAAGAATTAAGTAAGTACTTGTCTTTCAGATCTTCCTTTCGAAATAGATGCGAAGAAGAAGAAGCCAGGTTAATCTAAACCTGGAATTTCGAAAAGGGAGAACAGAATTGGGTGAAAGCATGAATGTAGAGGGGAACCTAAGGGCACTTTCCTGGCTTGCTTACCTGGAATGGAAGACTGAAGCGCTAATGACTGATACCAAAGAAAGATTCATTGATCGGATTGCTTTCGTCCTAAGAAGCAGAGACAGGAATTGCTACTTGAACTAGAAAGCATACTACATATATATAATAGTTCTTCATGTGCACATCCCGTAGGCAAGGAAAGGAAATAGATTAGTTTAAAGCCAAGTCGTCGACTGACCGATTTCTTTGTTTGAACGAATTTCGTACAATATAGTATTTTCCCTATATGTATGTTCAAAGCTCAAACTCCCTTTCACTCGTGGGACTGCCTTTCGGTGAGCTCTTTCCCCTTAAACGCTCTATCAATCCGGGGGTGGCTTAAGCGGATAAAAGCAAGAGCTAGGAAGAGACGACTTAGGTAGAATGGAATAGATTACTCTTTTGAAATAAAGAGATTTTACTATCTCTGAGGGAAAGAATCACTGAGCTAAGGTGGATGGAGGGCTATGAGCTCGTTCAGAAACAACTCCTTTAGCCTTAGTTGGAAGCTAAACCAAAGCTAAGCTTGTAGGCTCGTAGAGAAAGCAATTTTGCGGGTATACCCACAGATCCATATCCATGTTCCTGAACTGTCTCGGAGAAGGCCACCAGCACTCGACTTACCAGAATGTCCCGTGGCAGCACCATGCAAGTCTTGGTTCCTCTTGGAAGCACCATCAGTATTGAATTTGAACCGCTTTCGAAGCATAAATATTGCGGAAGTAGGAAACAGCAATGTGCTCCAAATTCCGTCTGGAGGTCTCCAAAGACCCGTTTGCACCCTCTAACTTAGATATGTGATTCTTCTTAGCTCGCTGTGATGATTTCCGATTCAAAGAGTTGGTATTCCTGTCTCCTTCAGTGAGCCAGTCCACTCTTGATCTCGCACCTCGCTTCGCTCTCTCTGAACTCGACTTTCGTCTCTGCGGTCGAGCTTCCGTTGGTCGCCTCTTCCTGCGGTCGATTGGCTTCGCCCCTCCCTCTCCTCTACCAACATATTTGGTTTGTGTTCAGCGATAGCATTTCTCTTCTGTGAGCTGCGAATCTTTCGCTTGCAATACCGTGATTCTCGGCTACCTGCTCTGCGAGAATAACTAGGTTTCCTTTCGAGGCGGATAGAATCTCAACCAGTAGCTGGTGGCCCTGTCCCCCGGCTCTGTGAGGTTGGTTTAAGATGATGTTACGCGGCGTTCAGAAACAGTCTAGAAGGAAGAAAAAAGCTTATGATGAACATCTATTTGAGTCGATCATTTCCAAGATCTAATTCAAGCTTTTTCTTATGTAGTGGAAACGCTTTACAATCTGAAGTTTTACGCTTAAGGGAAGAAATGTTCTTGGTAGATGCAGGACTTGGGACCCCCAGAATTTGTATGCAAGATGAGCTTACAGGAGTGCCAATCAACCGAGCCACCAGGTTTGAGAATAAGGTGGGATTCCTGGATCTAGTGGCCGGTGAATCACTGATCAAAGAGCAGATTTTGGAAAGATTCTTCATCGATCTAGTGGCCGGTGAATCACTGATCAAAGAGCGAGCAGCCGCCAGGTTTAATGATTTGGTGGGATCCACAGATGTAGTGGCTGGTGAACCGCTTCTTCTTCTTCCACGAAGATTCAGACAAAAACGAGCTTGGATGGAACTGAACAAGATTTGGCGAACGAATACAAAGGTCAAAGGCCTTATTTTTAGGAAAATAAAAAGAGGTTTTGCAGTATACATCGCAGGTTTCGTGGCTTTTCTTCCACGCCGTCATCTCAAAAGCAAAAGGAGATCGAAAAATCTATTCACCATTAAGAGCATTACCAAAACAAAAAGAAAAAGATGAATATTGTGGTGGTCTAACAGCGGCAGATCAAACAAGAACTTGATGAGCGAAATCCGCTGACGAGAAAAAAAGAGCACCTTTTTTAATTCCGAAGCCTAGCCTCTCTTGATAGCACTCTATCACCTTAATCCATTCTTTTGTGGAGGGTCTTGCACTTTTTCCGGCCCTTTATCAGCTCCAAAAGTCTAATGTATCGTGAGAGAAAAACCCAGCATGCGTGAGGGAGGCAGGTGTGATAGGTCAACCGGAGACCTTAGTTATAAGGAAGCAAAATACCTTACATCAAGAAATGAAGCAATATGCAAATCAGGTTAAAGATATTTCACTCCACTATCTGAAGGACGAAATCCGGGATTAAGGTCAAAGGCTCTATACCGCTTTGCCTTGTTGGAGAGACATAGGCCTTGGACGTAATTTGAATTTTGGAAGACCAATTTACTCTTTTCCTCTCAAAAGCAAACTGCACTCTATGAACAGTACAAGATACGCAGGGCAAAGAGTCACTCCTATCGGCCCAATCATGGTTTCGTAGCCCGTGTCCCGCTGACGAGGTTAGATTGTGTCACTTATCGGCTGGCGACAGGCGCCTTGACCTTAACGGCCTCAATGAGAACATCTGGCGACATAATGGTCAGGTAAGACCAACGACAGTACCTTAACCAATCACGAAGCCATGCCCGCAGAATGGACCACTCATCTCGGCCTCTCTCGTCGTAGCCCTCTCCCATTGAGAATAGGATTTTTTTTGTTATTGCGGAACCAGCGTTCTCACTTTGCCAACTTTGTTTGAAAAGAGAGATCTATGATCCCCCTATTACCATAAAGGAAAGATCGGAAATATAGAATGTCTATGAGCCCTCCGATCCATTGATGTGATGCTCGGATGAACGTGTGAATGAGGATTGACCGATCGCAAGTTCCACTCATCACTGGCCCCTTTCGTTATTGTATTAGCATTCGCCACCGACACAACCGGTACCGTCGCATTCGAGCAATCAGAACCGGCGCACTGAAATTGGTAAAGAAAGTCGGCTGAATTAAGGAAGAAAAACCTGGCATAAAAGAATAAGCGTACCTCTTTGAGAGGCGAATACGAGCAGAAAGTTCATATTGCGAGGCCAAGACTTCTCTCACTTCTTTCGAGCTATTTCTTTCGGGCGGCTCATTCGAAGTGGAAAACAAAGTCTCGATCTTGCTGGCGAGTAGCATAGAGGTCTTTCGTAGAACAGATCGAGACATGTGCTCGGTCCGTAGCTTCCTTTCCCAATAACGAAAGTTGGCAGGAGCTCAATCAAAACTAGCTATACTTTTCCTGCCATCTTACTAGAAGAAAGATTCAATGTTTTATAGGCTGTTTGCGGAATAAAGGCCTTAACGGCCTGCTTTTCCGTTGTTATTGGGCTTACCCCTGTTGATTAAGCGCTCTTGGAGGATATAGAAACCATGAACCGAGGGGAATACTTTTTTTATAAGATATAGTTAATGTACGAGCAGGAGAGAGTAAAAAGGCAGAAGAGGAATCGGTTGTGCTAGAATTAGATCTAACCGTATCCGGTGTTTCGAAAGAGAGTAAGCTTTTTTCTTTTGTGAGAGTTCAGAAGAAAGATTTGCTAACTGTGAAATCATCTGCCCTGCTGTAAGAAAGGTAACTGCTTTCGTAGCAGCTCAACCAGTAGCCGGTGTAAGCAATTGAATCATCATAAGAGTTAAGTTAGCAGGGCTAGGGCTGTCATCCCTCCCCTTGGATGGCCTAGCTGTTGGAAAAATAAGAGCTGTGAACGCAGGAACTGTTGGCAATAACCGTTGGTAGAGTTCTTGTTTCCGGTGTAGATGTTATCAACTCGGTAAGGCGAAGAACCGCGAATGGTGAATTTCTTGCTGGTCTTCCAAAACAAAAGGATTCTCGCAGTTTATGAGAGAAAATCTTAGCGGTTCTCTCGAGAGCATCCCCTATGGTTGGTTGTCTTTTCTCTGCTGTAGAGAAGACCTTTGCGGAACTCTTTTCTCGAAAGTAAATTATCTAGATAAAGAAAGGGGAAGCAGTCTCAATTTAGGCAATCGATAAAGGAGTTTTACTCGACCGAAGAGAAAGAGGTTCTGAACTCGACTAAGCAAGTAGCTGGAAAGGAGTCACTTGACCGTAAAGAAAACATATTCTATAGATTCCATATGGGGATTTGTAGTCTTGTTAGGCACGGTATTCGTTTTATGCCAGTTATCCACAGTCGACACCTTATCCACGTTAGGAATTTAGGAAGAGTAGTACCGATAGCCTTAGTACGAGTCGGACCTTTCTTATTCTTAGTCCTCTTATGACTCTTATACAAGCTAGCTCTCTTATGCGCTTGCCTCGAATTACTGGTAATCTTATTTTGGCCCTTCTTTCTTAGCACTGTCAGATCAAGGGATAAGAATAGCCTTTGCCAACTCACTCTTATCCTCTTAGTAGAACTGCTAGTATTCTAAGCCTGTTAGTTATTATGCTAGGTGAAAAGGAGAGCTCTTAGGAATCTAGCTTGGCTAAGGGGCCACCTCCTCTCTCGTCTAAGTTCTGGGGATTCCTTCTCTGGAAAGGCTATAGCGCTTCCTGCCAGTAAGCCGGCTAGGTAATTAAGAATCTATCCTGTTAGTAAGCCAACTAATTTATCAAAGTAATGCCTTTTTTCTTTTCCCCTTGTACTTGTAGTAGGGAATATGGCGGACATTTATCTTCAAAAGAGAGAAGTCTGGGCTTGCTTCTAGGCTTCTTTCTTCTAGTCGAGGTGAAAGCTTTCAAAGAGCTGAGTCGTACCCAAACTCTATCGAGTAAGCAAGTAAACTATCTCGCTGAACTAGCTTTAGACTAGGAAAAAGAGTACGCAACTGAAGAGTGATGGTTTTTCTTTATATTGATTGAGACCTAGCCTCGAATTCCAGGCTTGCGTAGAGTAGTCTTTGTCCATTCTAATTAAGCAGCCTGGAATGATTACAGAATGCTTACCGGCTTCGAAAGATAGGACTGCGAGACTTGGACATGAAGGAGAGTCCCATAGGGATTAGACAGATCCTCAGACACCAATACAACACGAATACAAGAATGACAATAGACACACAACAAGAAGACAGGACACAAAGAAAAAAGACGTAACGGAATCGGTTGATTAAAGAGCTTCAAAGGGCAAAATAAGATAAAGGATTTTCTTTTTTTTTCATACTACGACATTTCCTACAAGAAGGATTTAGGACTGACTGAGAGACTGAGTCAAGCACTACAAAATTAGCACAAGGATGAGTGCCGGAGATACGATAGATTCGCTTGCCTCGAAGACTGGCATTAGGCCCCTACTGATGATAGGATTGATTCGAAGCAAAGGAAATGGTCCCTTCTCCGCAATGGGAGATGCTAGAAGAAAAGAAATAAGATAAGCCCCGGGGGGGCTAGCAGACACCCGGAAAGCTCTTCCCTTGGAACAACCAAAAAGCAGTAAGCCTTCCTTCCACAAATTTTAGGTTTTGGAATGCTTACGGAATGGAAAGCTAGGCCTAAAGGGCCAGCATCAGACGTAGGGACTACGGGATAGGGATATACGTAATAGCCGAACTAAGAGATACAAAAAACTAGTAAAGATAAGGCCCCTTTCCACGACTAAGAAACTTGGCAATAGGCATAGACCTAAAGCCTTCGCTTTTTCGGAAGAGCGGGATAGAGGGAAAGAGAAGGTCGGGCATGCATCTGGGTAGGTGAATTCCATAGATCTGATTTCCTTAGTTTCTAATTAAAGTTTGAGATAGGGGTCCATCGACCTTCACCCTAGTTTAGTGCTTTTTGGGGAAGGTAGGGGGGTGTTTTATAGGGCGGACACTAACTGCTTTCTTCCATCAAGAAAGCCAGGAAGCCTTCTCTATACGAGATGGAATGGAATAGGGACCGGAAAGAGGGAAGCTCAACAAGCAATCAAGAAGCGCGCACTCGAACGAAAAGCAGAAGCGCCTGATCCCACTGGATCTGAGGTACATAAATCTATTTGTCAGCTTGCCTTTACATGGGAAAATCCCATTCCTTAGCTGAGGCAGGCATGCCGACCTGATGCCGATGCGTTCATAATTCACTAGACAAAGCGGGCCTAGATTGCAAGTTTGGACCCCAAATCCCTATGGAGTAGGGGATTAGGGATGCGCTTTAAACTTTCATCCTTATGGCTGGCCGATGACTCTAGAAAGGATCTCCCTCGAAAGGAGAATTAAGACCATTGTAGCTAGTCTCTGTTCTCTTGAATAGGTTGTCTCAGTACGCTAAGGAAGCTTGGTCTGCTTAGGGCTCATAGGAGGTAAGAGAATAGAATTTCGCCGGCGAGATGAGTCTGGGAAAAGCCTTTAGGGCTAGAGGGTGGGCTTTAGCACGGTTTTCTGAGACTCCGTTCTAATTATACTAAAATAGAAAGAAGTTGGTTCCTGGACAAGGTCCTATCCTAGGCTTAGAGCTGAGCTAGACCCGTAACAGACTTCGGAATGATTTAGAGAGCTGCGAATCAGGCTTTCGGAGTGGTGGTTGCAAGTTTGACTGCATACCCCCATTGGAAGCATGAAAGCCTATCTAATTAAAGTATCTTAGGCTTCTTAGGCAAGAAGCTAGCTTAGGATAGCAGATTCTGTTCTTGGACAAAAATTTCTTTGATAGAAAGTTATTAAAGTCAAAATGAAAGCCAGCCATCGGTAAGCGCATCTAGTTCGAGAGTGGGAGTTCCCATTTCTACCAATAGTCTGGGGTATTGACCAAGGAGGTAATTTCCATCCCGAGTCTCAAACAAATAGGGTGCAGGTTAGTTTCCTTGCGGCAGCCCTAATAATCTATAGGATTGATTCTGCTTTCCTACCCGCCGGAAAAAGGTAAGCCTTCGTTGCACACCATCCTTCCTTTATCTCTCCTATCTTGTTCCTAGCTAGCTTTCCACATCTCAAAGCCAAACTTGACTGTCCTTTGTTTTGCTTGAAGAGAGTGCTAACAGGCCTTATCGAAAATCTCTCCTATATCCCCTCAGTCTCTCAAGAACTGGTCTACACTTTCTATATAGTGCATTTAACAACCAACATAGGACTGAACATAACAGCAAAAAGACATAAGTAAAAAAAGATTTTCGGAAAGATCTACTGCCATCCCTAACTCACTTGCTGTCCTAACTGTAATAACGAAGATCACTTCCAGACCTGAACTTCACTACTACTGCTACTGGCTCGCTGGCAAGAAGAGTCAATAGATAGAGATTGACGGAATAGGCATGACCTCACTTGCTTAAAGGCCTAATGCAGAAAGAAAGTCCCCGGTGACTAGACAGTCACCCTGGATGCGTTTAGACACTTCCTTTAGCTGCTCCAAAAGACATCTCCTCTCAGATATAAGGTTTGAGGCCTTTTATCTCGTCCAAGGCAGACAAAAATGTTTATCAATTCTTTTGTCCCAGCAGCTACAAGATAAAGCCTGATCAGATCTCTGTATCTGATAGTTATATTCCAGATCAGCAAAATTCTGCCGTTCCCGGCTTCATTCTCCACAGCAATGGCTTTACTACAATCCTTTCCCAAGCATCTGGTAATTCTGGCCGCCTTTCCACTCCTCACTTTGGGTTCCACCAAGCCAATCAAATCTGCCTCTTGTGCTCTTATATAATCTTTTTCCTCTCTCTGCTTCTCGACTTTACCGATCTTTCTGACATTCCATATAAGGACCTTCATGTGGAACTATTGTTGTTTTTACATTCCCCTCGCACCTTAGGGCTGCCTCTGGTTTTTCGTCTTGTGCAGCCCTTATTTCTTTTTCTTTTGTTTTTTGGCCTTGACTTTCAGGATCAAGGGCTTTCTTAGAATTCAACATCTCTGAAATGTTCTGCATTTTGTTCGCCCACTCTTCATTCAGGGTGATCTCGAACCAGGGGAGGATCTTCCACCTTTAATTTAAGGTCATAGCACCAGTACCTGAACGCTTACTCTTACTGCTCTTCTCAGGAAAACCTCTTTTCTTAGGATTGGCTGCCCTGAGGGCGTTAAGCTTTGAAGTCATTTTTTTTATCACAGAACAAGTCCCCCTCAGTCACTGCCATAGTTGACCCAGTATCAACCCTCTCTTCCAGATCCCCGCTCTGACTTTGATCGACTTACCCGCACAGCGCCTTTTTTGAGAGAAGAGATCAAGGGGCTAAGTGACTCTCGAAAGTCTCTTTTGTATCGCGTCAAGAGAAATGACATAGATAAGATCATTGCTTAAATAGTTTCATTGTCGAATTGATCTCGGAATTGGATCCCAATAGTAGCTGCTGCCCAAAGGTGCTTTATGAAAGCCGGTCCACAGCAGTGAAAGTACGATTGATTCCGTCGATCGAACGAAAACCGCTTCTTGCTTTTTTTTGCCTCTCCGGCTTAACTACTCTGCTTGCTTAACACAAGTCTTATTTTACCTTCACGGACCACTTCACTACCCAGCAAGCTCCGGGGCTCGAAGGCAAGAAGGAACGGATTGAGCTGCGCGAAAGCCGTTGCGCTAACGAGCAAGAAAGGGGATGCGCGTTAGCGCTCTTTTTTGATTGCAGGGCCTTTCCTTTATTACTAATAAGATAGAAGGGACTTTCTCGCTTGTTTGAGACCATATAAGGCTTTCTTCAATCGGCAAACAAGGGATGGACCGGAAGTCTGATAGGGCTTTAAGAGAGAGGGACTCCAGCGGTAAGAAAAGTAACTCAGCGAATCGGTGGATCACACACTTGGAGACAGGGACAGGGGCATGCTTGACTCTTTAGAAAGTATACAAATGTTGAAAGAGTGAAGTCTGGGGACAACGGTAAACGTGAGGAATGGGACCTCCAAACCGCCCTACTAAAGAAGTTCGCAAGCAAGGGGGGGCATGCCGAACACCTACCTTTCCAACTAAGTCCAAGGCGAGAACCCTTTACGATGCGTTCCGTCGTCAGCAAGCGGTGGCCGACAAGGCCCTTTTCCCTAAATATCTTGGGAAGCGAAGAGGACAGGTTTGAAACTCATTCGGTAAGATTCTCCTGAAGGTAGGCATTTACCCAAGGCACTGATATTCTGAGTCTCTCAATTACTTTTAGGGAGTTGAACGTCTTATTCTTATGAGTGGCCTATGTGAATATGAGCCAGGAGCAAGGATTCCGGAAAGTCCAATTCGATATTGCAAGTGCAAGTCGACGTTTTTGATATGAAAGTGAAAGTGGAGTGAAAGCCGGCCCTAAGCAGGATCCAAAGACGTTTAAGTCCAGTTCCAATCTGGATATAAAAGTAAAGTTCAATCGTCGAAAGGGATATCTCTTTTAGTCCGGTCTTCTTTTCTCTTTTGAGTAGGGCTGTCGTAAGACAGGAAATCGGGTTTTCTGAATATCTCTCTTCCGGCCTATCTATTAAGAAAAGTTAGTTCGAGATCGAAACTGGACCTGAGAGAGACTAGACTTCTAGTAACAGTTGGTGCGCCTTCAGTTGAGGAGAGCTGTTCACAAGCAGTGGTTATGAGCTCTTTTCTTGTTTGTTCCGTTTAATGTTAATGTTAATAAAAGGTAATTCCTTCAGTTGCACTAGTGGATTGAATAACCCTTTTTTAGTGCCAACAAAGTGCATGTGTTGTTGATTAATAAAAATAAAATTTCGATAGGCTGGAGGACTGATTCTATAAGTAGGACAAAGGCCTTAAAAGAGAAATGAAAGGAATTATTTCACTTATCCAAGGTAGTTTATTTGCTTACTTGGTAGAGTAAGGGGAGGGATTTCTGTTTTTTATTAGTGAGGGCAAGCAGCTTTCATTTTATTAAAATTAATGGTAGGGCTTTCATTTTAAGAGTAGGTGGTTCGTATCTTTCTATGCCCCCAGAATAATAAGTAGGAGGATAGGCAGAGCAAGAGCTCTTGAAGTCTACCCGGGCGCGCTTCTTAATTCATCCATTTAGGCCCGACTAGGAACACGTGGATCCAGGGAACCCGGCTCGGGAACAGCTTATTACTAGTAGGAGCTAATCACAGTAAGAGAGTCCAATCTCTGAAATAGAGCTTAGGCTCTCCATAGTAAGTTAGTAGAAGGCTTAGGTTATGACTTGATCCAATAGAGTAAGAACACCTTTATATCTAAAAGAAATGGTGCTCGATGAAAGGATCCAGATTCCACACTATGCTGTGGGCTGGGGAGAGAGCTGCTCTGCGAAGCTGGGCGTTCAGTGTTCTTTATGGAGGAACCATACTAGAAAGAGAATAGAAAGGGCTTCAAAAAAAGAGTGAGGGAGTGACCTTAACGGCCTTAGTCTATATCTTGCTCGTGAGCCGCCAAGTACCAGTCTCGCAACAGTATTGGCGCAAAAGGATTGGTCCTTCACGTTCGCGAGTCGAACTTGTTTTCTTGCCGCGCCTTTCACTCACTCGCTTGAGTCGGACTCAATCACTCTTTTTGTTTGGAGAATCATTCGTTCTTCACTCTCTTGCTATTACCCGCAGGGAGCGCAGCAACCAAGGTGCATATTATCATATAGAAAAAGAGGCGAAGCGTAGCGATTCGTACTACCGGAAAAGTTTCGCTAACCAGCAGGCAATAGAATCAGCCGATAGGCGCAAGCAAGCGTAGCGAATCACATAGATATAGATAAGCCCATACCTACCAGCGCGCGGATAGATAGGGCGGGCGAAGCGCGAAGGGGATGGATGTCTGAGCGGTTGAAAGAGTCGGTCTTGAAAACCGAAGTATTGATAGAAATACCGGGGGTTCGAATCCCTCTCCATCCGCGGCGAGGCCGCTAAGGGTTCTCTCTTGCAGATAAGAACGAATCGGATCGACTCGACTGATATGATAGATGGAATGGTAGTTTGTGTTATGATTTAGTTAGAACCTTGTCTCCCTTTCGTTATCTTCCGCTCTCCTTGTATAGGTTGGGAAAGGGCCGGGTGGATTACCTTTGGGAGCTAAGTCGAAGATCTCGGTGGTCTTGTGAGTGGTTGATAAACTGCGATTGCAGTTTTCTTTAGGAAGTCCCATAGCTGTGAGACGACAAAGAAAACGGTGGATACTTTTCCACTAGTTGGGTAGAAGGTGACGACCCTAATGAATCGACTATGAAGGTGGCTGTTAGCTACATCAGCGCTCAAATTCCTTAATCGTTATTGCCCTGGCTTCGATGATCAACCCCTGGCACATTTAGGTTTTGATCTTCGGCCATCCTGGTCCTCAGGACCCAACACATTATTCTTCTTAGATATTTCCTTTAAAAGATGCAAAAGGTGTTGATACGTCCTATCCACATAGATAGAAAGCTTACCCTCTTCCACACATTACTGGTGGATGCTACAGCCGCTATCACTTTGGCTGCAGGAGGGGAATGGTGGTTAAGTGACACTCTCGACGTCTTGTTTGGTAAACAGGATGTTTACCCAGGCGCCGTAGTCTTGCCTAACCGTTCGGCCGGAGATGCCTTTGTATGGTATAACAAGCTGTTTAGCTACTTGTATCGATTTGCCACAGTGTGGTTAGATACAATGCGCTGGCAGCCTCAGCTTGAACTTAAAGAACAGCTTGATGTGAAGACTGCATTTCTTCATGGTGACTTGGAAGAAGATATTTATATGGAGAAACCAGAGGGGGTCAAAGTAAAAGGCAAGGAGCATCTTGTGTGCAGGTTGAAGAAAAGTTTGTATGGACTGAAACAGGCACCAAGACAGTGGTATAAGAAATTTGACTCCTGAATGCTTGACCACATCAGATCATTGTGTGTTTATAAAGAAATTTTCTGATAGTGATTTGATTATTCTCTTGCTTTATGTTGATGACATGTTGATTGTTGGCCATGATTCTAGCAAGATTGACAGGTTTAGAGAACTTAGCAAGTCCTTTGCAATGAAGAACTTGGGACCGGCTAGACAGATTCTTGGAATGAAAATCTCTCGGGACAGACAAAATGGAAAGCTGTGGTTATCTCAAGAAAAATATGTTGAAAAGGTGCTTGAGAGATTCAACATGAGCAAGGCAAAACCAGTCACTACTCCACTTGCAGGCCAATCTGCACTCAGTACCAATCAGTGTCCTACAAGTGAGAAAGATAAAGAAGAAATGAAGAAAGTGCCTTATGCATCAGCGGTTGGAAGTTTAATGTATGCTATGGTGTGCACAAGGCCAGACATTGCTCATGCAGTTGGAGCGGTCAGTCGGTTTCTCTCTAACCCCGGAAAATTACATTGGGCAGCTGTGCAGTGTAAGCAGGTCACTTTCGGGAAGCATTGAAGTGGATTGGATTCTCGGGTATCTCAGAGCCACTTCAAGGGTATGCTGGTAATGGAAAGGCCATGGAATTAAGGAAAAGGCTTATCCGCCTTTGTCGTGGGCGTGGGCATCTTCCTAGCATTGTCGGATAACCTGCTTCTCAAAGACCGTATTCAATAGCTGCGGATTCAATGACATCTTCGTCTACTAGTTCTAATGCTATTCCTCCTGCTGAAGAAGAGTCACTCACCCCTCACGCCAACGTAGGAGTTGGAGGGTAGACCCATGCATATGTTTAGCTCTTGGCTTCGGTTCCCTACTGTCTAATCTCCTAGATCTCTCAGCTGACGTCCGAAGAATCGATCTCCAATTACTTATGTAAGCAATTTCTTTGTATCACGAAAGAAAGCCCTTAATAGCTCTCCTCCTCCACTCCATTACCTTAGGTTTTAGGATTTTGCTTCCTTACACATCTTCTCAAGTAGGATTCGAACCGATGCGATGATTTAAGCCTATTTCTTTAAGGGCGTTTAAAGAGGTAAGGTGGAAGACTGAAGTCAAGCTGCAAGCCTTCGACAACAACAAGAGGCCAGTCACTGAAGACCACGCCAATCCCGATTCAAGTACAAGTCTCCTTCGACGTGAACAGACGCTTTCTTATCTTACGATATTTCGAGTTACCTCCTGACCTCATTTGAGGATTGTACCAGCGAGGGCCAAAAGACGATTAATCCAAATTTATGATAGGCCAGAGGAGGGCTTTCCTGTGAACGTCGGGTGCCTTTCAAGGGCTTTCTTTCTCTTTGGCTTGTATGATGGTACAGGGCACTCCATACAGAGAGCTAGCAAGTCCCCCAAATCTGATACTTCATACGAAATATGTGAGTGTGATTGAAGACGCCACTTCCCTATTCAAGGCATTATCAAGGTCGCTTTTCCTATAGCCCTCGAGGAGTTAGTTTACCGAAAGGAAGGAAGAGTCATAGGATGTGTAGTAGTAACATAAGAAAGCATGCCCAATCCAAGCTGGCCCTCGCTATGGTGAGCGTGGTGAACACTGTCTCGCAGCTTAACCAATCTCTCAACCTTGCCTATAGGTACCTCGTAGAAGGGGCTGGTTAACTGCATTACTTAGATAAGTATTGAAGTTATTACTTTTAGATTCGTCCTCACCCCAGGTAGCTCGCTCCAAGCATTCTGCTCTCTAGTTCTCTTGAATACTTCCGCCTGTGACCCTCTCCTCGTATTAAGAAGTGGAGCTAAAACCCATCTTCTTTATAAGTCGAGCGACTCCGTTTCAGTGCCGCGATAGATACGTAGCTCGGGGCCTTCTTGCAGGTCTTATCGTACCACTTGCTCTCTTGTTCCCTACCATCCGTCTATGAATGTAGTTGGATTAAAGTGGGTGTTTAAGCTTAAGCGTCGTGCGCACGGGTCAGCTCAGTTAGATGCTGTGGACGAAAGGCTTTCACTGGCCTATCGGCGGCTCGGGGAAGAAGAGGTCTTGCAGCAGTGGTAGCATATGTAGGAGGTTTGGAAGAAAGTATGAACGGGGGTTGCCCCGATATTGGTAACCTTATAATCCCGATTCTGCCTTTGGAGCTATAGCTATCTGAAAATTTCATTTTCCAGTTTCCTTTTCTTACTGATTTCGGCTCGCTACCTATAGAGCCTGGTGTCTTAGCAAATCGTTACCAGACTTTTTATATAAGGGGAATTGGCTTGAAGAGTTGAATAGAAAGAATCTTAAGCCGGACATAGCGATTGGCGAACCACAACTCGTTCGTGCTTAAAGCTTCTCCCTTTTCCCTATTGAGCAGGAATCCCTCAGCAGGTCTTCTTCCCTTCCTTTCCCGTTCATCCTTAGATGCAGCACCTTACATCTTCCTTAGCACTTTTATTCAAGGATTGGCTTGGTCTATCTATGTAGACTTAGATTCCCCTTTCTTTGTCTTAGTTTGAGTACATAGTTATTTGCATTGTTTGCTAAACAAGAATGCTAGCAAGCACCCTATCCCATGGGATAGTAAATTGTTGAATCCCCCGGGGCGGTATTCACTAAAGCATTTCTGAAACCTATCCTCCTATTCGATAGAAAGACGCAATTGAATAAGAAAAAGAGCATCAAGCGTAGAAAAGAAGGCTTTCTTCGCCATGAGGGAAAGTCAGGCAAGCTTCATGCTTACTTATGAAGCAAAGCAGACTAAAGACAGTAGGGAAGATCACAAACTCCGAAAACAAGACAGCTGCCAGAAATAGGCAAGACCTGTGTCCACCGTGAAAGCAGAGTCGGAATGAAGTCCCAATGGAAGCAGGTAGACGGCCTTCTGTCGATCACGGCCCTTGCCTTAAGTCCCTCTGGGATCCAGCCGAGACAATAGGGTTTTCCTTCGATCTCGGTCTATTCACGGTACAGTAAAATCATCCCAAGAGCGCTTTCCCCACGAAACGCCCTATTTTTCATATTTCATTTTTAGAGGGATGAGAAGGAACAATCATTTGGATTGGGGTAGATCCCCTATGCCTCTGATATCCCATCTCGTCCGATAGTTATAGCTCCCTTTGAGTCCACTCGTGTGAATTATTTCACATCCATGCCTTTTCCTCTGTCTCGCCCTCCTCTGGAGTTTTAAGGTAGTGACCTTACTTTGAACACGGGATAGATAGATAGAAAGCATGAAAGACCTCGAACTCGCTCAATCGATAGTTCATGGTTCTACCTAATTAGTAGGATCGATTTACTACTTCTAATCTAAGGGAGTTGGAGTTATGAACTCAAGAGTTCCGGTACGAGTACAGTGAGTAAGAAATGGGTAGCTTTGACTTATGTCAATGAGTAAGAACAGTAGTAGTACATTAAGTTAAAGAGTTTTATCTTATCCTAAAAAGAGATATAGGGTTAGGAAGAGTCCTTGGACACTCTCCAACATTTAATAATAAAAAGAATTCGAAGAAGACGTGTCTTGGTCCACCAATTTCGATAAAATCTGTCTCCCGACCCCAGGTACCCGAGTCGGCTGTCACTTCGAGTTAGCAAGCTAGATCTTTTCGCTTTCTTTTTCCGTTCACCGGGGGATCTTTTCGCATAAAGCACCGCATATCAGCTTACGAAGGTCACCAGTTCTTGAACTGGATTGATAAAGATATTATTTAGGTAGACAGACATGGCAACTTTCTGTCCTGGCAATGCAAGAATTACATATAAGACAGAATGAGGTTCCGCTGGAAATACGACTTAAGGGAGCTGATAAGGTAAGGTAAAGAATCGACACAAGCACCGAATTATGAGCAAGGTAGGTCTTTCGATATCATGTATAATAATATGGCAAGGCTTTCCACCTGCCCACACCCACTTAGTATGTATGTCTTTTGTCCTTCGCTTTTATAATCGCTAAACCCTATACAGTTGGAGCACCCATAAAGCTTGGGAAATGCTTTTTCTGAGCCGCCTACCTATATGCTACTCTCATTGATTCTCTCATAACATAAGGTGATCAGACAGGCTAGTCTAGCTCACAAGCTGCTGTGGAACGTCTTCCCCGATCTCTGCTGGTGTGTAATGCCAGTCAAGGTATAGAACAATCTATCGAGATAGCATATCATAATCATGAAGTAGTGGACTAGCCCTAGCGGCGAAAGCAGTTCAGCCAGAACAGCTCTAGGGACAGCTTGCAAAGAATACCGGTCAGCTAGTATCCGAGTTAATTCGCTAAGGTTTAGGGAAGTTAGCTGAAGTAAGCAAAAGAGTAGCGGAGAGTTCTTGAAAGATGATACCACAAGCAAGCCATCTAGTGCAGTAGTTTTGTTTTAAGGTTTTCACTGTGGGTGCACGGGTTGAAAGAATTCATTCCCGAATCGAATGGAGAATCAAGAGTTGCAGCTTAACCAGAAGTGGAAGCCGGGAATTCAAATAGATAGTACATGAGTGGTGAAGTTCTTTTCCCAAGCCGTCGAAGAAAGGCCTAGCCGAAGGAGAGGCCGTTAAGGTGGCAGAACGGGCTAATCTGGTCTTTCAATGGAGGTTTGGGTGGTGCATTAACAACTGCATGATCGACGGAATCCACTTTTCCACTTCATCAAAAGAACGGGATGGCTTCTGGGTTAACTGAATCATTCCTTGGTGCAAATGCAATTGCTACTGGTGCTTCCCCAGCCACCTCTGTTTCCGGGTCTTTCTCTGGGTCAATAACTGGAATAGGGCAAAGGATGCGTGCAATAGAAAGCTATCTCAAAGGGCTTCCATTCAGACCAACTCATAGGGATGGGATACCTAACAAGGGCAAGGCCTATTGGGTGAGGGCAACTGGAATCATGCGCATGGCTCCATCCAACCAAAATGTGAGTCTAATCTTCTCCTCGATCCATTCAAAAATGAACCCCCCTTTTTAGACATAGATGGATTTCTTACTGACCCCGCGATACAGAATAGGACCAATAAATACGTTTACGTTAGAACGTTCTAGAAGAAAGAAAGAGCGAGAAAGTCTAGCTCCAGTTATTATAGCTCCCCGGGTTATACTAGCTCATTCCAACCCTGTAGAGTCGACGCCTTTACGTCTATAGGAGGCGTAACTTGACAGGTTTAGTCATTCCAGTCATTTCGGTCAGTCCGGTAGGTATAGTCAGTATAGTCGGAATTGGGATAAATGAAATCAATCTCGGTCGGAGTTTGGTTCATCAGCTGTCTCGATCGAATTGAATTAGCAATCTCTCCCCCAGCTATGGTAGATCTTCCATTGGCTTTCTACCTTTTTAGAAGTAGTAGGAGTTTGAGTATGCCTTACTTTCCTACCTTTGAATAAATACCTTTATCAACTAGGAAGAAAGACGTCTTGCTTCTTTTTCCGCATGTGGATTCTAAACCGTCGCCTTCCCCAGCTTGTTCTCTGCCCGTGGTTACCTTTTATTCTGGCTAACAGCCTATTTGTGCTAACAGGACCAGGACAGCCCTTTCCGGGCATATTCCTTCTACTTTTGATGAAAAAAACAACCTACTTTCCCACAACTTATTCTGGAATAACCTATTCTTATCAATTTATGGCATCGGATCGGCTAAGTATCTTGATTGATTCGTCTAGGTCCTGCCTTGGTCTCTAAGGAAGGTGCCTAGCCTTGCTAACGGGTTTCAACCCTCAGGGCATAGCTCGAATCTAAGTTTGACACCCCTCAGACAGCCTTAGTGAGCTGCTTATCTAAGCAGAGGTCTTGCTCACGGATCCAGTTGAGAAGTTCTCGGAAATACAGCAATCCGTGGACCCAAAGGCTTCCCATTTCTAGATCATTCATATTGAGTGACGTAGCCCATTTCACCCGATCGAGGACTTTTCTTTGCGCCACTCGAAGACCCACCAGGTCGACCTTTAACAGGTAGCGTGACCAAGATCCTTCTATCTTCCTAATGTCTTATTAGAGCGTTCAAAAGCTTGAATGAAATGATTCCTCCTTTCGTCAACTTTACGCCCCTTCAACAGAATCTGCCGTTCAGTCTTTCTTTTTCTTTGGCGGGCACGCTGTCCTTGATTTTGAGGTTGTGGGCAGGGGATGCGAAAACTTCTCCTTATTTTCCTAGCATTATTCCTGGCTATGCGAAATGGACAAAAGCGTCTGCTAACTGTTTCTCATTCAGTTTCATGTCGGAAATGCCGTTGAAAGATGAATCCTATGTGCACATCCTTCTAATAGGGCATTATTCGATGCATCCCCGCTTGTTTGGCATATTAGAATAAGGATTGCCTTATTCCGGATTTAATAGCAACTGGCCTCCTTTCCTTCCCTGGGCTTGACCGGAATGACAGGACTGCTACCGTACTATGCTAAAGGAATGCTTTCTATCTTCCAAACGGGGTTCTCGACTTGCTACTTACTTTTCCTTTCTTGCCGCTTCGCAAGGGGCGCGAACGAATAGACTGAAGTAGTCCTTTTGTGGCTGGTCAGCTCTGAGGAAAGCCCTTCTCTTGATTTAGGAGCGAAAGAAGAAGGATGCGTTTAAGAAGAAGAAGCGGCTATAGTTCGACTCGAAAGGTCTTTCCGTGACCGAGTTCAGTGAACCGAGTTACATACCAGTTTCGAGAGGCTCTTAAGAATCAGTCTTTTTTGGCTAAGGGGGTGGAGAGGAATGAGGAAACAGATTAGATAGTGCTCCACTGCTTAGGCGTAGAAGAATTTCCTTATTCAAATATCCTACTGATCTTCTTTGGACAGCGCACTGAGGTTGATCGCCTAGTCCAGATTCCTCCCACAGAATGTCTAAGAGAAAACGTAAGGCTTTCCTTTACTCTTAAGTAAAAGGGGAACCTTAAGAATCCAAGCCTCTTTCTTAGCTCCTTTCGTGTACGACAGTTATCGGTTCAAAATAAGGCTGAGTTCAAAGGCAAGAGGAATGGGCCAACCCCATTTTCGGATTCCTACTTTGAACAGTTATCACACTGAACCGCTTATCATATGAATTAGACTGAACGGAACTCAGCTTAGATTGTGTTGTCACGCTAACTCTATGATTTAATAATCTGCTTTGAACAGATTCTATAACAAGAGGGTGTTTGGCTGAACGCTGCCCGGAGGAAGAGTTTTTGTTCCAGGTAACAGATTAGAAGACGTGCTAAACCAAAAGTGCCAAGTTTCGGGGGGCGAGGATTCGTCTAAAAGGTTCAAGTCTAGAGTCTTCCTCAAGGGGCTCGCAAGGAGTTATTTCAAAGCAAGTGGGCATTTCCAAGGGAAGACTCGGTCCGAAGTGCCAAGAGGCCTAGTGTCCAATCGACTTTCTTTATCAATCAAACGCGAGCTTTGCCTATCAGACTCAGCAGACTGAACTTCTATCTGACTTGTATTGTAATAGAGTTCTTTTTCCCTACGAGATCTAGTAGCGTCCCCTTCTTCGCCATAACTGTTTTATAGAAAAGAGTACGGTAATGGTCCGAACTGTAGGATTCGAGCACGCCAGGCTCTATTAGATCGATCACTCGTAGCTAGTCGAATGATTGTTCCTGTAAGCCAAGCTGCTATCGAAGAGCGTAGGAGAGAGAGATAAGCAAAGGAAGGGTACGGAAATTTAAGGAAGTTTAAATGAGAGATAAGACAGAACTTTTCTTTTGTAATCCGGAACTTAAAGGATTGATGATTGGGAAAGGGGAAGAAGAAGAAACTCTGGGTGGAAGGTTCAAGACAGAAGCAAATGAAATAGAATAAGATAAGATGCCATAGAATGGGATGGATGGACATCTGAGATTCATTTTCCAACGAATGCCTGATTTCACTCCATAGGAACGGAACAACTACCTAGTCTGCTATTCACTAGCTGAGGCACTGGAGATCTTTTTTCTGCTTTAAGAGAGGCGCCCTGGCATGGATTCCTAAAGGCTAAGAGCCTAGTCTCTTTATTCCCTTACCTAGCTGCCTTTTCTATTCCGAAAGGCTAAAGACCAATTGTTGGACTTACGACTGTTTAGGGAATTCAATATCAATTAGGATTTGGCTACGCCCTGTGAGTGGTATCAACTAACTATTGATTCTTCCTCCTACTCCTCTTAGAGAAACTATGTCATGGTATTCCCACATTGGTCTAGAAATTCCTTTTGAATAAGAGGCGGTAGCGTAATCAGGTAATCCCCGAAAGGAAATAAAAGAAAGTCAAGCGGCGTACCGTTGACCGCTCTTCCCATATACGAATTGTTACCTACGCCCTTATAACTCCCTCTTTGACTCTATTAGCCTGCAAGGTATAGAGGTACAAGTCCTGCTCCTTGCTATAGAAGAAGCCGCAACGGCAACTATAGGAGAGCGGGCAAGGAAGTAGGGCACTGAGGAAAGCGAAGAAGTAAGAGCTAGTGGTTGTTAATGATAGAGATTGGGAAAGACTCCCGAGGTTACACCTAAAGCCGGAACGAGTTGTCCTTGGGAAGGGCAACGAAGTGTAGGGAACAACTCGATACAGGAACGGTGCATTCTAACTTGATTCTTTCTTTATTCTCTCTATCGGGGAATCAGCGAGACTTACAGAAATAGATTAAGGCATTTAACGGCGTGCTTTTATTAACTATATCCGGTACGCCCTAACTTTATTCAATCTGTTTTTTAGTCTTTATCTTTAGACTTATCGGGTGAAGTCATATTCGATCTATCGGTATTCTAACTTTCGGTTATAAAATAGACTCGTCTTTAGGGGTCGTCTTTCCTTTCTTTGGAATTTCAATTCTTTCTTATTCCCTTTCCTTTATTGATTTTATTGATTGAGAAAGGTCGTAAGAACAAGACAAACAAGAGGAACGAGTTGACCTTGGAAAGGGCAACGAAGTGGGTCGATACAGTACACCCTTTCCTTTATGAGAAGTCAACCGGTGATTTCCTGTAAGTGTGGTCACTAGCTTCCTTCCTTGCTGCTCCTGCTTTACTTGGAATTGATGTAATAGAGAAACTAACTGACAAAGAAGCCGCGCTTTCTTCTCCGCTCGGAGTTGCTGGTCTGGCTCTGGAATCTTTGCCTTAGGGTTTCGTGTCCCTTAGTCTAACTCTTACCCCTTCCCTTACTCAATAGGACTAACTATATAAATAGTTAATATAGATAAAGGTCTGAATGATTGGCTTGTCTTGTCTAAGGCTGACCGTACCTAGTGCTTTGCTTAGTTAGTCGTTTACCTTTGCTTTGGAAAGCGAGAAAGATGATGTTGGAAAGCGGTTAGGAAGCAGCTCCTTATAAACCAGGGGCACTGACTTTCATTCCCGAAGGCTAGGCAGCAAGTGCAGAAAGGACTTCAGGGGAGGACTCATTTATGTGAGAAACTATCTTATGAAAGATATTTTACGGATTCGATTACAGCATATGACAGATGCTTTAGTTTACTTTATATCTGGTTATTCTAAGAGGTAAGTAAGCTTCCTCTTTCTTTCGGTCTTACGATCCGCTTAGTTCTAGTAGAAGCTGTTCCGGTCATCGTAACATCAGTCGGCGATTCCATTCCTTCTCCTTTGAATGAGAAGAGGCCGTTCTTTAGACCTTTGAAAAGTCGTTTAGTTGCCCATATCCCTGATGGGAAGGAGAGGTGACTTGAGAGTCGGGTTCCTAAGAAATGCCCGAAAATAGAAGGTCCTCTTCCCGCACAAGAGAACTCCCCCGAATAGAGATCTTGTCCTGCTCGGTTTCCAGTGCTTCCTGAAGCTGATAGTAAGCTAAGCGTTGGAACTTTTTCTAGGATAGGAACCTTAACTAGAACCCGGAACCGAAGGAGATGCTTCTTGTCTTCTTTCGATCATCAATCGGTTGAATAATATATTTATTACTGCCGTTAAGCGGTAAAAGGTCTCGAAGAACTTTCGAATCACTTGCTGGTGCTTTAGTTGATCCTAGTGAGGAAGGGTTCAGTTCATACTCTTTCACCGCTTGAATAAAGCACTACTGGGCTCACGGCTTCTCGAAGCCAATCTCGCACTTGACACGCTGAAAGCTATAAACACTTGGTTTTCTTCATTTCAGCTCTGAGAGGATCTTAGCCTACCTGGGACCGGCTCTATGAACACCTTTTGGCGGTGGTTTCTCGATCAACTATCTGACTTTAATGAAGAAAGACAGTGAACCAGAAGTTTTCTTACTTATCTTATGATTATGAAATTAATTTCTAGTTAGTGCTCCATGAGAACATACTTTGATATTCATTCGTAGACTAAATTCCTTTCTTTTGTTGGAAAGACGAGAGAGCTGACCAGAAATGAAAAATGAAATAGCTGGTCCAGCGATGACATTTCAGAAGTCTGGCACCACATTGCCTTATAGTCAAGAAAGATAGGAAGGCGTCTGCCTAACTAACCATAGGAAGAAGGGCATTTAGGTTCAAATCCTGATCTATCAATAGGTGGGGGAGAATTGTCACGAAGATAGTAAAGAGACCCTCACTGTGCTGCTGTCCCATTCTTTTTAAGAAGACTCTTTCACCGCTTGAAATAAGATCAAAGAAGGTTCTTTTCTAGAAACCTCTCCAAGTGCTGGACTCAGGAAGATTCTAGTCCACCCTAGAAATGCCTTGTACATTCTTGTAAAAAAGAGACTTCTAGAGACTGTAGTAGGATCTACAATAGTATTTGGACCGTTGGATGCGCACTATGTGGCGCGATCCTGACCATTCATGTAAAGCCCTGAGGCCTATATATACTATATATTAAATAAAAGGAAGGTGATCAATTTTGGCATCACCTCAAGAGCAAACAACTCTTGTAAGCATTCTTGTACCAAACTCTTTCTTTCAATACAAAGAGCTTTTCCCTTTTTTTTACACTCTCTCTCGCCCTAAGTGCTTTGTGGAGTCTAAGTGTCCTAGCATAGGCCGACTCGAGCTCGAGCAAGTGTCGAGGCTTTGTACCGCACGGGTGTTTAGACAAGGTTTTCATAACCCCGTGACAAGTAGCTGGATTCGGAAAGGGTGATAGGCATTCTCCGACTATCCGAACTTTATGTCTCTTTCTGTTCCCGCTTCGAATGGGAGATGCAACCATCATGACTCGACGGCTGAACCATATGTCTGTCTTAATGTATGGGGAAGCCTGGCATACTAATCCAGATAGGCGGGATGAGAGACAGAAAACACTGGAGAGAAGGGGATGCTTGTGTATGGATGGAACTAAGAGAAGAGCTTAGGGTGAAGAGGTGGGACTAGACAAAGAAGCCAGCCATTAGCTAAAGAAGTCAGAGAGTTCAACCGTCAGCACGACGAAAGCATGCCATCAAATTCATTATTTTTAGCCTTAGAGCAGTAGCACGCACAGGGATAGAAAACCTTCTGATCCCAAGGAATGCGCGTCTGGTGGTATCGTATATAAAGGAGGCAGCTTTTTTTGGGGAGTGATCTTCTATCAATTGAATAAGAAAGACTTTCTACGCGACTCTCGCCTCTATCTAAGTAAGAGGAGGTTGAAGCTTATAGTAAGTAGCCTAAGCTTTAAGAGCCTCCAATCATGCTACTTCAGCTATATGCTTAACACATGCAAGTCGACCCGTCGTTTAGTTAGGAACGAAGATAGTAGACCGGTAGAGAGAGGGCTTTAGCGATGCTCGACTGTTAAGGAGAGGTAGGTAAAGCAGCCTTAACTTAACTAGTCAAAAGCAATTGTAGAAATTACGTAGGTGATGTGAACAACTTTCGTTGTAGCGCTTCCATCTCATGGTAGCGAAAGACGATTCCTACTCCTAACCCGCTGAGTGATGGGCAACGATCTCTAATTAAATTACCTATGACGAAATGGAAAAGGTAATCGCGACCCTATCACGAGAGTTGAAAGCAAGTGGAGAGGGCTAACTCGAAATATCATAAGTGAATAAGTGAGTGAGATTGGATTCTAGGCTCGATGAGATGTTAGGTATGCCTGTTGCGTAGAGAAAGACGAAGAAATCTTCTTTCATGTGATCGAGTTCTTTATTCTGTCGAGATTAGGTTCCTTCGGGTGTGCCCCTAGCCTGAGTATTATCATAAGTGATGCGCCTTCTGTCTCTCGTGATTGTCAGTGAACGTGGACACCGGAGAGCTACCGATGGTGGAAACAACTATCTACCAATGACGAGATGACCGAGGTTGCGTGCGCCGCTCCGTCAAAGCTTGATTCCAGGTTCAACTCCCTGGCGTCGAGATCTTATTCTTTCGTTTGTGAATCTTTCTCCCATGCATTTCCGGATCAACCAACCGGCGATTTACAACAAACAAGTCTTTCTGCATTTTGAGAGCAAGAAGCGGAACTACAGGGATGAATTAATCATGGACAACGAGAAAGAGAGAATCGCTATAGTAAAAAAACTCAGTGATATGGTTAAGGCTTATTGGGAAAATAAGGATACTCATTTGGACGAAACGCGGACTCATAATAGAGACGATGTTACTTTTGATGAGAATTTGGAGAATCCAAAGAATCCTAAACCTCAATTAGAGCGGCTAAAAGGTCAGAAGTACAAGGTTTATACTGAGAAGGGCAGTAGTAGTGGTACTGAGGAGGACAAAAATGCGAACCCCAGACTGGAAAGACTAAATGCTAATAAGTATAATAATGAGGTTAAAGAAAGGTCCGATGCGGATGTGCCTGAAAATGATATAGAGGGCCAAACACCAGGAGGGGAAGACCTCGGCGAGTCCCCCTGGGACAGCCCTCTTGAACAATTTGAGATAATCCCTTTTCTTCCTATGAAGATAGGTGACTTGTATTTCTCATTCACAAATCCCTCTTTCTTTATGCTGCTAAGTCTGAGTTTGTTCCTACTTCTGGTTCATTTTGTTACTAAAAAGGGAGGAGGAAGGAAGAAGAAGCGAGACCCAACGAGCGATATAAGCGAGTATCTGGGGAGAGGATAGAAGAAGAACCTAATGGATCGGTAGCATCAGATAAGGACAGCTACTACGAATGATATCGGATTTGAAGAGAGGAAGGCAAGTGCCCTGGCATCCAAAGACTGGTTGCTTGATTGGACCCTCTTTCTACTAAGAAAGAGAAAGGATTTCAGCAAAGATGTTCATTTTCGATCTGACGGGAATTCCTTCTTTTCTCTCTGAAGTGCCCTTGTGAACGAGGTAGAAGAAAAAGAGCGAAGTTCTTGTCTCTTTCTCTCTCATATCTTATAGCCGCTCGGAAGTCATTCCCAAGACTTCCTTCGCTACAGGGAAAGTCTCTCTCTCTGGGAACTATTTGCAGCTACTTCAGGATGTGCCCCACCTCCCTGGCTAACGGTGTGGCACTCGCTCAGTTGCTTCCTATAGTTCCCTCCTTAAAAAGTATTTGAGTCCACTGCCTACTCCATTCTGCCCCATGAAGCGACTCCAAAGCGATGTCAAAGACTATGTAATCTCTAATCTCATGTGTATTAACTAACTAGAAAGCTTTTTATCACTTACTTGAACAAGTAAAGACGGGAATCGTACTGATAGAAAAGGAATTCCACATAGGGAATGGTTAACTGCCAGCCTATAAGTCTTCTGTCTACCTCTATCCGAGTGCTTAACGGTAGGAGAGATCTTTCATAAAGAAAGAGCATATCCTATTACTTATCAGTAAAAGCGGGACGGTGAGCTTCCTTATAGAGCTCTAAGTCAATGAAGGTATACGCCCGGGCTTTTAGCAACTAATCTGTAGCACCTGAACTCCTGAGCTTGCTTGGGTGAGTGGTGGGATGATAAATGGACTGGACTGGTCTTCCTTAACGGCCTTACGCGAGTCTAAGGGCCCACCGAGCTACATAATTTCCAGAGGCGGTTGCAGCTAATACGGAAAGGCTAATTCTAATATAGTTGTTAAGCGGGCCTACTGAGCTAAAGGTTGGTAACGGGGGAAAGGCTTCCATAGGCCAGTCTAATTGTCGCACCGGGCGAAAGCAATAGTGGAATTCTTCCCTACGCCCTTGTCCTAGTTTTGACTTTAAAACAGGAATTTAAATGACAGAAAGGCTACACGTAAGGGCTAGAGGTAACCCCTACGGAATGAAATGAAAAGAACGGAAAGTAAGGGCCGAAAGGGGGTACAGCACCTGGAACCAACTCAATCTTATGATCCACAGCACGTCTAGGAGGCAACTTTCTTGGCAATTCGGGGGGCATGATGTCTGCATATTCATCTAGCAACTTGGCCACAACATCAGGCACTTCTTGGAACACATCGGGCTTTATTTCCACCAACGCTACAAGGAAAGTAACTTCACCTCGCTTCAAGCCCGTTTTGGGTTGCATAGCGGACACCATCCCACTTTAGTTTCTTAGCCTGCTAGACTGATCAATGAAAACACCAGAAACTAAGGCGGGACTCTTCTCATCACAAATGAGAATCCCACCCAAGTGAGTCATAACCGAAACTTTGGCAGAAATAAGGAAATCCACACCTAAAATCACATCAAAATCATCCAAAGGGACGAAAATGCCTTGCTTCTTTCCTCCACCCATGGAATCGAATTCATTCATTCATGACAGGAATCGATGAACCAGCACCATATGATTACCGAAAATCCGGCAGAGACTCCAGAGCTGGATTGAATAAGTCGGAAACGGAAGCTCGGCATGAACGTTGATGAGCAAAGGTGGCAACCAAGTTCTTACCTTCGTCTAAGCCTCTTTCTGACTTGGACCCGAAAGCCTCACTCATAAGTTGTCGGGGCTGAAAATAGAGAAAACTCGACAGCAGCAGAAAGCATCCCTAACTATTTAAAGCAGGATAGCAACGCATTCTTCTTATTATACGAATACAAGCTGCTTGCTTATCGGCTGTTGTCACAATTGAATCAGATTAGCTACGATCCATGAAAATATCGTATTATAGTCATAGAAACTATGTTGTCTGTTACGTGTCCCATGTCTTTGTTGGACAAAAGCCAACAACCCGTATTAAAAGTCTTTCTCTTTTTTTGGGAGGAGCGGAAAAAGAAACTGAACCAAAGCAAATGATTGTTCTAGAATGTCTATTTCTCACAATTGCTCCTTGTGATGCAGCGGAACCATGGCAATTAGGATTTCAAGACGCAGCAACACCTATGATGCAAGGAATAATAGACTTACATCACGATATCTTTTTCTTCCTCATTCTTATTTTGGTTTTCGTATTATGGATCTTGGTTCGCACTTTATGGCATTTCCACTATAAAAAGAATCCAATTCCGCAAAGGATTGTTCATGGAACTACTATCGAGATTCTTTGGACCATATTTCCTAGTATCATCCTGATGTTCATTGCTATACCATCATTTGCTCTGTTATACTCAATGGACGAGGTAGTAGTAGATCCAGCCATTACTATCAAAGCTATTGGACATCAATGGTATCGGAGTGCGCCCCTTCACGAGGGTGATTTAAGTGCAACGAAATGCCTTAAAGTTGAATATGGTTCGCGAAGCATCTGGCTTACCGGTAATCTCCCATTCCCGCCGTCGAGAGACTTTAATAACTATAGCATGCCAGAAACGGGGAGTTGAGGTGGTTAGACTTATACCCCGTACCCCGAAATGCTCCCAGCATAGGAGCCTATGGTTCCATTCTTGTTGTTGCTGGAGGTACACATCCCTCTTCTCGGTGTGGAACGATATACGAGAAATAGATGCTCAGCCTGCAATGTCCGATAACGGCGCTGAAGTAGTGAATCTATCGGCACCATAGCAGTGGCATACAACTTTGGACCTAACGGCCGGCCTAGTAACCTTTCGGAATGGGGGATCCCCGTTGGCAACAACCACGGTAGTAGTTGCGGAACTACTGGGCCGGGAGAGGTCTCTCGAGCCTGCTCCTCTTTCTTCGCTTCGGGGACGGAGGTCCTACGGTAGGTAACAGCAGGCACAAGCAACTTGGCCGAAGGGGACCAGCGCTTCTACTCCTCCACCGAGGATCCGTTCGCAGCGAGAAGCAAGGGATGTCGTGAACGGTGGGAGGTCACAAAGAATTTACCTATTCATAGAGTGATTCTATGATCGATACAGGATATAGACTATCTCTTTCTTTATTCTATTCTTTTTCTGAAAAAAGAAAGATGAGCCTTTACTAGGTATGGAGCTATGAAGCTTACCTTATTATTAGAGAAAGGGGAATGGAAACTGGGATCAAGCGGAAACATAAAAAAATCAATCAAAGGCCGATGAGTGGATTTTCACATGCATTCCGGTGAGAAAAAGAAAAAGAAAAGTACGTGAAACTCAAAAGCTAGGGAAAGCGGTCCCGTCCGATGGAATGAGCAGTAGTAGGATCTTCTTGTTGGAAGCTCAGCTCACGTCCGAACAGGTCTGGAGCGCCTCGCAACTGACTTGCTGCAACGAAAAAAAAAGAAGGGTGACTCCACTTCTCAGCTAGAGTTGTGGGGGTGGG